CTCGTTAATGGCTGATCCAGTTTGATAGATTCGCCTTCTGAAACAAGAAGTTCTGGTCCTGGAGGTAAAATATCAACTACTTGATGTCCATCCGATGCATCCGCTATGATTATTTCGTACCCCCCTTTTTCTTTTCGTATAATTTTGCTTACTCTACCCGCTGCTGTAGCATTATAAACTGTATTATTACTCTTGCTCCCATCAGGATAAATCTGACCCCTTCCTCGGTTTCCACCTACATATATGGGATATTTTAGGAAGTGAACATCCTTCTTAGTAGCGGGGTCGGGGGAAAGAATAGGAAAGGCAATTTCACTATATTTTTGACCAGGAACAGGACCTATCACAAGAATATTTTTTTTAGTAGGTCGGTAGCTCTGAAAAGAAAGATTACCCATCTTTTCTTTTATCTCAGGCGAAATACGATCAGGGGGGGCTAATTCAAACCCCTCCGGTAAAATAAGAACAGCCCCCACATTCAAGGCCCCTTTTTTGCCATTAGCAAGAACTTGTTTAAGTTGCTTATCATAAGGAATTCGAACAACTGCCTCAAATACAGTATCAGGAAGTACCGCTTGCGGAACCTCAATATCCACGGGTTTATTTGCTAAATGGCAATTGGCGCATACAATACGCCCAGTGGCTTCTCGTGGATTTTCATAACCCTGCTGTGCAAAAATGGGATATGCATTTGAAATGGATGCCCCAGTCATTATATATATAATAATGAGCAATACGGAAACGGATCGAGTAATCTCTTCCTTTATCCAAGAAAGGTTATTTCTAGTTTGCATGGTCCAATGGTTGATTCCAAAAATTTATACAATAAAATGAGGTAGGTCGCTAATATGGTTCCCTATCCAAGATTCTGCTATTTACTGAAATGAAATAATTCTACTGGAATATAAGAAGAATCAAAATCCCCTGGATGGGGATAAAAAAAGAAGTATGATTTTGAACGTTTTGCTTATGTACAAAATCACAAAGAGTAGAATTGGATCAGTGGATTCTTTTTCAGTCATTCATTGAATGATAAATCACTACAAGTGAGGGAGATAGACGATTTAAATAGCGGAAGATCCAATATTTAAAAATTGTATCTAATATAACTGGAAAAGTGGAAACAAGACCAGATATAATTTGCTCAGAATGAGCAAATCCAAAATCTTTGTAAATAGAACCAATCAATAGTTCCCAGCCGTGGGGCGAATGAAATCCTAGACATAAATCCGTTAATAAAAGAATAGAAAATGCTTTTATTGTGTCGCTTAAATTATATAGGAATTCTTGAAACCAAGAATTAAGAAAAACAAGTTCTTGATTACCTAGAATAGAATAACCACTTAAAACAAGGAAATATATTATATTTGTCGAGAACTGGAGAATCTTATGGATATGGCCTTCGTTGTGCATCTTGATCAATTGGATCGTTTCTTTGTGGATTCCCAGCTTTTGTAAATGTGTTTCCGGGTATTCCTTTATCATTTCTTCCAAGAGGAAGAGCTCGTCTAATTCTATGAATTTTTCAAGAATAGTTTTTTCCTGAAGATCGTTCAAAAAAGTTTTGAATTCCCTAGTATTCCACCAATTAGTAACCCAAGATTCTATATTTTTTTGAAATGAGAAAGAGACCCACCAGGGCAAAAAGACTATAGATGCAAGATATAAAAGGAGAGTAAACGCTTTCTTTTTTTCCATTTTTCGTCTGTGAATTTTTAATCAACCCACGTCGTCAATTCTATACAATCTAATAGTTCTAGCAAACATAAGTTTTATTCCTTTTCTTACAAAGTAGCGAGACTATGAATCTATCCCCATTTTGTTTTTGATTCAGTGGCTAGCCTTTTCTTTTGAATTTAGATTTAGAAAGAATTAATAAATTGACTTTTGAATCAAAGTACATTTGAAAGTCGAATGAGGAAACAATGTTTCTAGGACAGTTCAATTGTTCCAATTCGAAGCAATTACATCTTTTCAATGAATACACCCCACCCCAAGAGGCTGCTTTAACCAATGAATATTATTCGTATTTCGAGATGAAAGAGATCCCTTATCTCACAAACTCTCAAAATAGAAAATAAAAAAAAATTCTTTAATTCATTTCAAAATACTTCAATTGGTACACGCAAGAAATAAGCCAATTCGCCCGCTTTTTGCTCAATTTCTCGTGGAGTCAAATTCTCATCAGTACGAGTCAACGGAATGGCCCCTTGACCTCGAATTTCCATATAAAGGACACGACGAGCATAAATACCCTCTTTAACTTCTATTCTGAGGGACTGAATATCTTTCATAAAGAATCGGAGGAAGATACGACGATTTTTTCCAGGAAATCCCCAACGAAAAATACACACTATTCCCTCCTTTTTATCGAATAGATCGTAACCACTACCCACATTCCACGAAATCGTGCACCACAAGTAGGAGCTAATAAAGAGCCCTGCAATCCCGTAGAAAGACATCACGATCCCTTGTGGAAAAAAAAGGATTTGTTCAGAAAGAAATAAAGATATTAAATTCCGGCCAAGATAACTAGAAGTTCCAACCAATAAGAACCCTAATGAACCAAAAAACAGGATAAAGGCCCAACAGAAATTACTTGTTTTTCGAGACCCTGCTATAAGTTCTATCCATATACGTTCTGATCGACAATTCATGTTGTATTTTATTGGAATTGGGAGAATAACCAAAATGGCTTTGACTCTACTTTTTTTTTTCAATTTCCGAAGTAACGCTCATCAACTAGTACTCTCGGACGTGAACTCTTAAGAGTAACTCATCGAATTCCTTTTTCCTTTTCTTTCAGTCACCCGCCCTGATACCACTACTGCTACTGCTACATTTTCAAATAGATGTAATTGATTTAGACATATATCTTCATGTTTACGCACGCATTAAGAACTCTTTCGGTTATGTGTCCTTTATCTTCGGAGGAAGTACCATGTTATCCCATAGTCTACAAAATATATATCTGTGTTATGATCCAAGTCTAAGTTTTGAAAAATAAATACAAAGAAGAGGATCCATCATATCTAAAAAATCTTGTTTCTTTGAACATGAAGAGATAAAGAAGCCATTGCAATTGCCGGAACAACTAGGCCTACCAAAGGCACAAAAATAGAGGGTATGCTGGTGAAAGTTGTCATAGAATGAATACCTCGATTTAATATTTGTACCTGTTATAAAGATATCTTATAATCATTATAATTCGGATTTCAGTTTATTTGCCTTCTTGCTTTATTTTGATTTTGCGGAAAAAAGAGTGTTCTTTTATGTTATAGAGGTTTACTGTTTAGTAATCAGTGATAGCGATGAAAAAGAGAAAAAGTCTACTTGTTGATTTCATTTTCATTCAAAGGAAAGAAAGCGTGGAACTGCAATAACTCACTAAGAACGCCTTTTAAAAGATTACGGGGTACGATTGGATCAAATAAGCCCTTATGGAATAAATATTCAGCCGCTTGTGAACCTTCAGGTACTGTCTTATTCAATGTTTGTTCTATTACTCTTTTACCCGCAAATGCAATGTAAGCGTTGGGTTCGGAAATAATTATATCTCCTAACATACCAAAACTTGCTGTCACTCCACCGGTAGTAGGAGATGTAAGGATTGATACATAAAATAATTTTTTATTTAATTGATAATCAAATAAAGCAGAAGAAATTTTAGCCATTTGCATCAAGCTCAAACTTCCTTCTTGCATGCGTGCTCCTCCAGAAGCACACACTAGAATAAGAGGTAAAAATTGATTGGTAGCATACTCGATTAAACGTGTAATTTTCTCGCCTACTACGGATCCCATACTACCTCCCATAAACATAAAATCCATAACCCCAATTGCTACGGGAATATTATTTAGTTGACCAGTACCAGTTTGAACAGCCTCGGTTAATCCTGTCTTTCTTTGATAAGAATCAATACGATCTTTATAAGGTTCCTCCTCTGAATGAAAGTCAATGGGATCTAGAGAGATCATCTCTTCATCCATAGGATTCCAAGTGCCCGGATCAATCGAAAGTTCAATTCTATCTGAACTACTCATTTTCAAATGAGACCCACATTGTTCACAAATATTCATTTTTGACTTAAAAAATTTCTTATAATTTAATCCATAACAATTTTCGCACTGAACCCACAGATGCCTGTATTTTTGAGTTATATGGAGATCATTAGATCTTTCTCTTATAGTTAAATCAAGATCATTTGTGATAGGTCTTAGGCTGGAACTCCTCTTTTCACTACTATTTCCACCTTCACGACAAATGGAACTGTAAATGTAACTATCAATATCGATTTGAGAACAAAGATAATTGTCAACACAATTATTAATGTGAGTATTCCAGTTATCTTTAGTATCATACATCAAAGTATGATATCGGGGATCTTTCCTAGTAGATCCATTATTAGAATAACTCGAACTTCGATAACTATAAAAAGAAATTTCCAGTCCACTCAGAAACGAATGATCATTGTCAATCTCAAAAAATTGATTTTCAATATCAAAATATATGGAATAACAATCCCTATTACTATTCCTAATTAAAAAAGTGTTATCAGCGCTAAAATTCCGAATGCTCTCGACACCCCGATCGCGATTACTGTAATTAGAACTGTCAGCATCACTCCAACTAGGAGTGTTTTTATCCCTACCATTTAGACTACAGTCTTTCCGTACACTAACATTTTCAATAGGACCAAGACTATTCCTTAATTTACTTAAACCGCACCGGTATTCTAACTTCCTTCTAGATAACATCGAATTGAACCACCTTTTTTCCATAGAACTTTTTTGCCCCTATTTACATGAAAATACAATAGAATAGACGAATAGTCATTGGATGGAAAATTTAATGCAAATATCATTTCCTATCAAAAAAAAAAAAAAAAAATGGAATTTAAAATGTATATTATCTAACTAAAAAATAAGAGTTCCCCATGTTATGCAAAATTCGCATCGAAAAAAGACATAGTTGCTCTCTCCTATGAAGAAGAAGAACTT